TGGCTGAACCTAATAAGATAGCAATGACAACCCAAGAAGTAATAAGTACTTGAGCATGGATTTGAAAACCTACTATTTGCCAATAGAAATGTTGGCCTACTTCCACATCGGATATATTGTATAACCCCTTTAGGGTATTGGTTAGGGTATTGGCAGAACATAATAGAACATCCATATTGACCTCGTCTAAAAAGAAAATGTTAAAAAGAATTATTTTGATTCAACTGCCTCTTTACTATGTGAATCATATATTCTGGATTTTTTATTTTATTCTTTTTATTTTTGCGATTCAAGATATAGTAATTGATTCTTAAATCTTATTCTTTATCTTAACTATAATATATTTTTTATTTATTTATATGTTCTATATATCTATGTATATGTATATAATATATGTATATAATAATTTTATACACATTATACTATATACACATTATATACTCAAGGATTTCGTATAAAGCTAAAACGACCTTCACAAATTGCGAATACTAATTTGTGAAGAACTAATCGGATTGAAGCTGTAGTATCATCATTTGACGGAATCGAAATATCCGCGAGATCCGGGTCACAATTTGTATCGATAAAACAAATCGTTGGAATTCCCAAAGCAATACATTCGCGAAGAGCAGTATATTCTTCTTGCTGATCAACGATGATTACAATATCAGGCAACCCCTCCATATATTTAATTCCACCCATATATGTTTGTAAATGAAATAATTGTCTCTTCAACACAGCCGCATCTCTTTTTGGAAGATGGTCGAATTTCCCCATCTTTTGTTCCGCTCTCAAATTCCTGAACCTATGAAGTCTTATTTCTGTAGTGTACCAATTCGTTAACATCCCACCGAGCCATTTTTTATTAACATAATGACACTGAGCCCGTATTGCAGCCCATGCTACTGAATTAGCTACTTTATTCTTTGTACCAACAATTAAAAATTGTTTTTCTCTACTTGCTGCATCAAAAACCAAATCACAAGCTTTTGATAAAAACCGAGCAGTTATAGTAAGATTTGGAATATGAATACCGTTTCGCTTTCCAGAGATATAAGGTGCCATTCTAGGATTCCATTTTCTTGTACCATGACCAAAATGAACTCCTGACTCCATCATCTCTTCCAAATTGATGTTCCAATACCTTCTTGTCATTTCTCCTCACACTTCCTCTTTTTTTTTTTTGAAAAAAAAAACAAAAAAAAAAGAGACGAAGAACTGGAAAAAAGTTGTTCCGACGGAACCTTAATCTTCTACCAACAATTAATTGTTGGTTAATTCGTTTCTATTGGAACTGGCACAACTCGAAGAAAATCTTATAAAAAAATTGTTCTGATATATCTTCTGAGAATCGTTTAAAATAGAAGAATCAAAAAATCTTCTGTGGTAGAACAAAATATCTCCCATTTCCCCCCCGAATAGATTTGTTTTTGAGGGTTCTAAAGGAATGTTGTTATCTTGCCTTGAACGGTGCGCAAATCCTTTGAATCCAGTCCCAGCGGGTATCATACTCCCCAGAACAACATTTTCTTTCAACCCTTTCAACCAATCTATACGACCCCGGAGAGAGGCTTTTGTTAAAACTCGAGCGGTTTCTTGAAAACTCGCTTCAGATATAAAACTTTGAGTGTTCAAAGCTGTTCTCGTTATTCCCAATAATATAACTTGATAACAAATGGCTTCTTCAAAAGCACGCCCCGTTCGCTTCGCTCGTAACAATCCAATCAACTCTCCGGGTAAAAAAACATTAGACATTCCATCTTCGGATACCAGCACTTTTGATGTTATTTGATGTACAATCATCTCTATATGTTTATTATGAATTTGAACCCCCTGAGATCGATAAATTTCTTGGATCTTATGAACCAAAGAAATACGACTTTGTACTCTAGTTAGTTCAGCACCAATCAAGAAACACCAAGGAATGCCAAGAATTCTTGTTATACGTTCGTTCCAACCCCTAACCCGTCTTTCCAGATTCATTGATATTGAATCAACCGAACGCACTTCTAAAACCTGTTCCACCTTTTGAAGACCCTGTGTTATATCACCAGATTTTGATTTTTCATATATAAATGTAACTAATGTATCTCCTTTGTAAAGGATTTCCCCATAATGGCCATGAACAGTTGCGCCGGGAGTGGCTAAATAAGGCTGAGCTGCTCTTATTACTACAGAACGGATTTGAACAATTAAGACTTGGCCGGATTTTTTGTGTATTCCATTTTTTGTTATACATACATTGTCACAAATAAACTGGCCAATACTCATTATTGTGGATGTCTCCTCACAATAATTATAGTGGAGAAAATACCAATTCAAATAGAATAGATTCAAAATTCTGTTACTGCATATACCGATATTATTATTATAAATTATTCCATTTGAATCTATGAAATAAAATTTCAGTACTTCAAATTTTATTTTTAAATTGTCAAGTTGCAAATAGTTAGTTACCGAGATCTGATTATGAGTTAGTAAATAGTAAAAAAAATAAAAATTCACAATTGGAAGGGCTGCTCCTACAGGGCCCAACAAATCAATTCTGGAATTCCTTTTAATGGATTTTATATTGTGATATTTTACACCGTTGAATAAACCTGTTCGAGAACAATCAGATGATGACAAAATTATAAAAGGTTTATTATATTCATTATTTCTATTCAATAACGTACGAATAGTTCCTTGATTTTGGCTAAGGCTAAGCGATTCTTCAATCTTTCTTGTCTTGTAATAAAAGGGATTGATATTGATACGATCTGATCTATTATCAGAAATAAATCTTGAACCTAGCGGATCATTTCTTTTTTCGGTTCCGGTATACGTACTAGGAGATTTAACTAAGTCAATTCTTAGAAAATCACGCATTAAACCCCTTGCTCTTACTTCAACAAGGGAAGTATAGGCCTGTTCCATCGAAAATTCTTTTTTGTCTTGGTTCCAATTCAATACGAAACACGTCCGAAATAATTGAATACTTATGCCATAAAATCCTCCCAAAATGATGGGTTTACCCACGATAGAATTGATAACTTGAAGTTGAATATTATCCATTTCCTGTAACACATCTTGCGGGAAGAATGTTGTTAAACTTATACCCCCCGCTGTTTCAGATATGACTACAGGTCGAACCAAAACAAAATACTTTTTATTGGTAAGTGTAATCCGTTGGACATAAACCCAATTTTTCAGGTTTTTTTTGAATTCCTTGGAATTTGTTTTTCCAGGTCTTGGTGATATCAAGATGTCACTGTGGTGGAATATCTTATCGGTTTTTACCGTAAAAAAGATATCTCCAGAAAAAATTGTTAATTCAATTTTTTTTTTTTTTATCTCCACTCGTACCAATCCACATGCACTGCTTCTTCGATTTAAAGCGATTTGTGTACCTATTCCAACGAGACTACTGTTTCGTACCATTATGGTAGAAGATCGAGGTAAAATATGCACTTCCTCTGAAATAAAAAATAGTTTCTTTTTTTTGTTTTTTCCTTTACTAATTTTTGTAACTCCTCGATACTCAATCAAATCCTCTTTTTTAACGATTGAATATGACTCTATAGTCTCATATTTCTTAATTCCCGAATTATTTCTTTTGTATCTAGGATCATCGAAATATGCAATAATTTTTTTTCTACGGAAAATAACATTTATGGATAGTTCAATCATTATACCAGAATGGGACATTAGTTCTTTTTCTTGTTCTGGAATTGATTGAAATGGGATGCAAAATCTATTTTTACGCCTCTTTGCCAATAGATCAGAATTTTTGGCGAGAATGAATGTATATAATAAATTAGAAGGATCCGTGTATATGATTCGATTAAGTTCTGAATAATCAGGAATGCTCTCCTCTTTTTTACCAGAAAAATTAAAACTAACGAATTTATGTCTCACTTGATCATTAGTCACTGATAGGTTAGAAAAAAATTTTCGTTCGACAGAACGAGAATAAACCTTCATTTGATCTTGATCCTTGTGGAGCAAAAGGAGGGCTACAGTGGATCGGCATGGACCTCCCGATAATATCCATAAATTACTTGTTTTTGGTAAGAGATGAACATTACTATATGTAAATTCAGGTGCATGGTACACATCGGTACTCCAATGCATTTCTCCCTCTAAGTCAGAATAAATATGTTTTCGAACCCTCTCTTTTAAATTAAAATTTGATATTCCCGAATGAATCTCAGCAATCGCCTGTTCCGATTTTACATATTGATCATTTTGAACTAAAAGAAAGCTTTTAGGTGGAACCTTCACGTTATGTATAAAATCGGAACTCTCAATAATTACATACAAATCGATATAACATAGAAAAGCAGGGTGCCCGTGACGTGTACGTGTGGGATGAACCAAATACTCATTGAATTTTATTTTTCCATTAGAAGGGGCCCGTACATGTTCTGCAGTCCCCCCGGTGAATACTCCACCGGTATGAAAAGTTCTTAATGTCAGTTGAGTACCCGGCTCTCCAATAGATTGACCCGCAATAATACCTACAGCTTCCCCTAATTCGACGAGGTCACCATGAGTAGGACTCCAACCATAGCATAATCGACAGATCCAAGATGTACCTTTACATGTAAAGGGAGTTCGAATAGATATTGGTTGTCCTCGAAAGATTCTTAATCGATTGGCAAGTCCAATTCCAATATCGTGATTACGGGCAGCAATACATCGAGAACCCATATATAGATCATCTGCTAATACACGACCAATTAATGTTTGGCTAAAAATTCTTTTCCCTTTTTGAGGACTCACAGAAATACTTTGTATAGTTCCGCAATCCGTTCTACGTACAACAATGTGTTGAACTACTTCAACAAGTCTGCGTGTGAGATATCCAGCATCTGATGTTCGTACAGCAGTATCGACAACTCCTTTGCGAGCTCCGTAGCAAGAAATAATATATTCTGTTAACGAAAGGCCTTCGCATAAATTGCTTTGAATGGGTAAATCAATCATTTGTCCTTGTGGATCCGCCATTAATCCTCTCATACCGACTAATTGATGTACCTGAGATGCATTTCCTCTAGCTCCCGAAAAAGACATTAAATGGACGGGATTAAGGGGATCAGTCATCCTAAAATTGGGATTCATTTCTTGTCGAAAATATTCACTTGTAATAGACCATATCTCAATAGATTGACGTAATTTTTCTACCGCGTGTATACTCCCATCATGGTAGTGTTTTTCCAAAATGAAACTTTGTTTTTCAGCATCTTGGATTAGCCATCCTTTCGTGGGAACTGTTAAAAGATCATCAATTCCTAGTGAAATAGATGTAACAGTGGCTTGCTGAAAACCCAGAGTTTTTACTTGATCCAAGATATGTGATGTATATGCCATTCCGAAGTGATCCAGTAATCCGTTAATAAGTCGTTTCATGGCAGTTCCATCTATTATTTTATTGTGAAAGACAAAATTGACCCCTTCTGCCATAAGTACCTCTATATTCTGCTGATATAGGATTCAACAATGGGTTTAAGTCGGTGATTCAAAAACTTCCTTTTATCGATTCACGTGGAAGGGGAGGAACTATGATACTAGTTGAACCATTGAGACATGAACTTTCATCGGTATCTATAGAATTGCTTAGATTAAGTAACATATGATTAGGTACCCTATGAGCAGGCCCAAGAAAATCCTTGTATGGCCTCTTCGATTTCTCTATAAAGGGAAATATGACCAATCGTAGTTCGAATGTATATACAACGAATTTCTTTTTTTACACTTCTTAGATACTGTTCATAAATTTCATGATAAGTACCCAAGGATTCATAATGAACTTCCATAGGAGCTTCTCTTGAAGCAATAAAGTGTTGATCTAGTCGCCACCGAAGCCACAAAAGACTATCTATATCTAAATTGCTTATTTTCTGCCGAGAAGTTCCAATTGCATCATAAGAATTAGAAAAAGGGTATTTTTTTGTATATTTAGTATCATGATTATTATCAACTCTTTCATTTTGAGAGTTATAGTTTTTGAAATTCCACGGGTTATATCGATTTGCACAAATAGTTCGGCTATTTCCGATCGTTAATAAATAGAGTCCAATAAGCATATCTTGAGTTGGCACAGAAATGGGATCACCAATAGCTGGAGACAAGAGATTCATATGAGAAAACATAAGGAAACGAGCCTCCGCTTGAGCCTCCAAAGATAAAGGCGCATGAACAGCCATTTGATCTCCATCAAAATCCGCATTGAATCCCTTACAAACTAATGGGTGTAAACAAATAGCGCGTCCTTCCACTAAAATGGGTTGGAATGCCTGTATGCCTAATCTATGCAGAGTAGGTGCTCTATTCAGCAATACAGGATGCCCTTGCATTACTTCCTGAAGTATTTCCCATACAATGGTTTCTTTGTCCCGAATTTGACTCTTCGCAACTCCTATGTTCGAAGCAAGATGTTGTTTAATTAGACCGCGAATTACAAATATCTGGAAAAGCTCTATTGCTATTTCACGGGGTAATCCACATTGATGTAATGAAAGTGATGGACCTACGATAATAACGGAACGTCCTGAATAATCGACTCGTTTGCCAAGCAAAGTCTCACGAAATCTTCCCTCTTTTCCTTCAATTACACCAGAAAACGACTTATAAATTTTATTATGACCATCCCTCATTGGTTGTCCACGAATTCCATTATCAAGAAGTGTATCCACGGCTTCTTGTATCAATTTCTCCTGACACATTACTAATTCCCCCGGAGTAGACCTACTTGTTATTAATAGGTCATTAAGAGTATTGTTCCGATAGATAACTCTTCTATATAGTTCATTAATATCCGAACTCATTAGTTTACCTCCATCTATTTGAATGATCGGTCTTAGTTCGGGGGGAAGAACTGGTAATAGACACAAAATCATCCATTCTGGTTCGATATTCGTTCGAATAAAATATTTAGCTAATTCTATGCGTCTAACCAAAAAATCCTTTCTTCTTCCAACCTTTCGATCTTCCCATTCATTACCTGTAGACCCCTCTTTTCCTAATTCTTTCCATTCAACAAATGAATAATCCATAAGAATTCGCAAATCCAAATCGGCTAATTGTTCTCGGATAGCCCTTGCTCCAGCAGAGATTTCACGATTTCGAAATGTATCGAAGCCTTTGGCAGTAAAAAAAAAGGGGATGCTATATTTCCAAGATTGAATTTCATATTCGAATGAACCTCGTAATCGTAAGAAAGTCGGTTTTTTAATTATAGACCTAGCAAAAGAAAAATTGGGATAGGATACTAGAAGCTCTCCCCCCCTCAAAACAGGACGTGAAAGTTTCCTCTCATCCGGCTCAAGTAGTTATACCAAATATAGAAAGTGATTCTCGTTTTCAAATTATAAAAAACTTTAAAATCTACTTCTTACTCAAGTTTCTAGAGAAAACCATTTCGTTAATTAATTTTTCATTGACTTTTTTTACTTAGTTTAGAGTTTCGAACTTATATTTTATGAATTTTTTATTCAAAAGAAAGTACGACATAAATAAAGTGTGAAATTCTTGAGTATTCTACTTCCCTTCGAATCATGAATCCTCTTTAATTATTTAATTAAAGGAGTGTCTTCGAATTTAATTAAAAAAAAAGGATTTACTTGTTTATATATCGTTCTATTCGATCTTTTAGGTCCCAATCTTTTTATTTTACTTCGACGATTATGCTACGATGTCCTTCAAGCCTATACGCGATAGATAGACTCTTATAACCATGACAAATTTGCTTATTCGAACATAAATAATTTTTTTTGTGGAATTAACCACTTCCTTTCTTTTAAATTTTGAAATTATAAAAAAACATAACATACATAAAGCATAAAGAAGTTTTGGTTTCACGAAGTACAACTGGGGATTCCTATTTATTTGGATTTGGTACGGAATCAACCATAGATCAATCCCCTTTTTTGGAGTATTTAATACTCCAAAATTATGAGCTTCATCTTAATCTTATTTTCCAAAAAAAAGCATGTCAGAATTGGGGCATCCCAAGTGGATTGAGTGGGATGACAGTTTCTCATTTCGAATCTGTAAAATCTGGATTTCGATCAAATCACACATCGCAGTATACTAAACCTTCTAATTCTTTAATAGGTTTATCTAAAAGATTCGCAATATAACTAGGAAGACGTTTCAAATACCACACATGAGTTACTGGGCAGGCCAGTTTGATGTAGCCCATTTGATATCGTCGTGTTCTAGAATCCACAAATTCGACTCCACATTTTTGACAAAATTTTTGGTTTTCTTTTTCATCTTCGATTATTTGAAAATTTCCACAAGCACAAATTCCATTTTTTATAGGCCCAAAGATTCTTTCACAAAATAATCCATCTTTTTCCGGTTTATTAGTTTTATAATGAAAAGTATGGGGTTTTGTCACCTCTCCAACTCTCTCTCCGTTCGATAAGATTTTAGTAGCCCAAGCACTTATTTGTTGAGGAGAAACCGAGCCAACTCGGAGTTGTTGATGTTTATAACGATCGATCATAGAAGAAAAAAAAAAAAAATGAATTCCGATTAAACTTCCTTACTATTAATCCGGAAGTTCTTTTCAGATACAAGGAAATGATTCAGTTCCAGAGCTAAGGATCGTAGTTCGCGAACGAGTAATCGAAAAGATTCTGGAGCATCCTCAGGGTTCGATATTGTTCTTCCTACGATGGTAGTACCAAGTGCCTCCTGCCGAGCTCTAATATGATCCGATTTATAAGTAAGCATCTCTTGTAAAATATGAGCAACCCCCAATCCTTCTAAGGCCCAAACCTCCATTTCTCCTACCCGTTGTCCCCCCCGCTTAGCCCTTCCTCTAAGGGGTTGTTGTGTAACAAGTGCGTAATGCCCGCTGGAACGTCCATGTATTTTATCATCAACTTGATGAATTAATTTTAAAATATAAGGATTTCCTATGATAACAGGTTGTTCAAAAGAATCCCCTGTTCTTCCATCAAATATTCTACTTTTTCCCGGATACTCGGGTTCAAATACCCAGGGATTTACCCTTTGCCTACTGGCTTCATATAATTCAGAAAACACAAGTTTTCTCGAAGCCTCTTGTTCATATCTCTCATCAAAAGCTCCTATCCGATAATGTCTGTCTAGCAGACTGCCTGCTAACCCGAGTGCGCATTCAAATATCTGTCCTACATTCATTCGTGAAGGTACTCCTAACGGGTTGAAGACCATATCAACAGGTCTTCCATCTTGCAAATAAGGCATATCTTGTCTCGGTAAAATTTTTGAAATGATACCTTTATTTCCATGCCTTCCGGCCACTTTATCGCCGACTTTTATTTCTCGTTTCTGTAAAATATATACACAAATTTTTTCTGGATTATAATTCGAATTACAACCTATCTTTCTCCAGCCCCATCTCACATCAATAACTCGACCTCTACCACCTGTAGGTAGTTTTAGACAAGTTTCTTTTGAAGTGGAAACTTGAATGCCAAGTATAGTGCGTAATAATTTATCTTCTGGGGCATACAACAATTCTTTCGCCACCTGAGGCGTTAATTTACCTACTAAAATATCGCCCGCCTCTACCCAAGATCCCAGCATCACAATTCCTTTTTTGTCTAAATTTCGAAGTAAATGAGATTCTAAATGTGGTATTTTAGTAGTGATCTTTTCGGGACCTTGTCTTGTCACATGAGTTTTAATTTCATATTTCTGTATGTGAAAAGACGTATAAATATCCTCATATACTAAACGCTCGCTAATGAGTACTGCATCTTCAAAATTATAACCATCCCATGACATATAAGCTACTAATACGTTTTTACCCAAAGCAAGTTCGCCACCAACCGTTGCAGTGTTGTCAGCCAAAATATGTCCCCTTTTAATACATTTATCCTTCCAAACTTTTGGTTTTTGAAACATACAAGTATTTTTGTTGGAACGTTGATACATAACTAATGAAATGCTTAAAGTCTCTACACTATCCGATAAAAGGATCTTGTCAGTATCGGTATAAATGATCTTCCCCCCCCGTTCCGCTATAATGGGAACACCCGAATCTAGAGCCGCTTGCCGCTCCAACCCAGTTCCAACAATGCACCTCTCGGACCTCGAAAGTGGAACCGCTTGTCGTTGCATATTAGAACTCATTAAAGTCCGATTTGCATCATTATGCTCTATAAAAGGAATGAGAGAAGCTCCAATAGAAAAATATTGGAAAGGAAAAATACTTCGAAGATGAACCTGTTCCCATGCAATAGTTAGGAATTCTTGACGGTATCGAGCCGGAACAACCTGTTCTTCCTGAATATTTCGATTCAATACCAAAGAATTTACCGCCGCTACCATATAGTATTCATCCATACTTGATGATAAATAAATCATCCGTATTTTTTTTGCAGAAATTTCATAAACATAAAATAAGCTTTCTAGAGATCCCCAACGACCAATCCTCGCATAAATTGCTAACGATCCAATAAGACCAACATTTATTCCTTCAGACGTGTCAATTGGGCAAATACGTCCATAGTGACTAGGATGAATATCTCGTATTGGAAAACTAGCAGTTCGTTCTGTCAACCCCCCAGGGCCAAAATGACTCGATTTTCTCCCATGAACTATTTGTGTCAATGGATTAGTTCGATCCAAAACTTGAGATAATGGGTGTAATCCGAAAAAGGATTCATAAGTGATTGTTAATGGAGTTGAGGTTACTAAATTCTGAGGAGTCAGTGTCCATTTATGCCTAATTGCTTTCCATATAGTCCCTTGAACAAAATTTTCTAAACGAACTAGCGCCAATCCTAATTGATCTTGTAAGAGATCCGCTACAGAACGAATACGTTTATTTTTCAGATGATTCATATTGTCAAGTGTACTCATTCCAAGTTTCATACCAATCAAATGATCTGCAGCTGCCAATATATCTCGTGGTAATAAAAATAAATTGTTTTGAGGTATATCAAGTTTCAGTCTCTGATTCATATTTCGTCGACCAATACTTCCTAATTCACACTTTTGTTGAAAGAATTTCTGTTGTAATTCTTTACATAAGGATTCAGAAAATACTGGATCCCCACTTATACAAAAAAATTGTTGATAAAACTGCAAAATGGCATTTTCTTTTGACCCAATTCTTCTTTTCTCCTTTTCATTTAAATTTAAAAAAGACAAGAAAATTTCGGGGTAACAAACATTTTCGAGAATTTGTCTTAGATGCGAACCCATGGCTGATGATAAAACTAGAATAGATATTTTTTGTTTCCTACTCACACGAGCCCATATCCTTTCCTTTTTATCAATCTCTAATTCTGATCTTCCTCCCCAATCTGATATTATAGTAGCGGTATAGGCCGAAATCCCATTATGGTCTAACTCGGACCGGTAATAAATACCCGGGCTTTGCAATATTTGATTGATCACAATTCTGTATATTCCATTTACTATAGAAGTTCCCAGAGAATTCATTAGAGGAATGTTTCCAAGAAAAATGGTTTGTTCTTCTATATCCCTACTGGTTTTCAAAATTAATCCTGAATATACATATAATTCAGAAGAATATGTGAGTGATTCATACACAGCATCCCTCTCTTTTATCGATGGTTCTACTAATTGATATGTTTCCACAAATAATTGAAATTCAATTTCTTGATCCGCATCTTCAATTTTTGGAAACTTATAAAGTTTTTCCATCAAGCCCTGATCAATGAATCTACAAAATCCTTCAAATTGTATTTGATTCAACCCCGGTATTGTAAACATTCCCTCATTTCCATCCCAGAGCATTTTTAATTTCCCATTTATTGAAAAAATCCCATTCCATTATAGCTCATTGCTAGATCGAGTCTTATATGACTCGATCTAGCAACGGTGGAATTTTTATTCTGTTTACAGAATCACATGAAATTTTACTCAACCAACCCCCTCCCCTATAGGAATTCTGTGCCACGTAGACTTATGAAGTTTTGTATAAAATATCAAAAAAACAAAAGCGATTCTATTATTGGTAAAAATAGATTCAAGATTCAATCTGTTTAAAGATAATCAGAAACAACATATACTTTGTTTTTTAGCTTAGGCACTTTGTTTATAAAAAATTCATAGAATATAATTTAAGTCCATAACTGACGAAGAGAAGGAAGAAGGGTTTTAGTAGTTATTAAATACGTTCCGATCCCGATATAAATATAGTTGTTGATAACGATAATATCATCTCTTTCCGTATTTTTTTTATGGACGGTTTTTTCAGCCCCAGTAACGTTCTATCAAAATTTGTATTGTATCATTTTGGCGGCATGGCCGAGTGGTAAGGCGCGGGACTGCAAATCCCCTTTCCCCAGTTCAAATCCGGGTGTCGCCTGATCAACAAAAAAAAGACCCGAAATACAAAAATTCTGTTCTGATGATATAATTCGTCAAATTGTTCATCAGCGGAAACAGTATTGTCTAGGAACTTTTTATAAATTGATTTGGTGAATTATTCAATTCATATTAATCAAAATGTTGAGTCAGTCATAACCCTCCTTTGACTCTGTTCTATTGATTACACTATTATAATATAATATAACTATATTATATTTATATTAACTATTATATATAATATATTTATATATTTATTAGATTAGTTCAATACTGAAATAAAATAGGAGACATAATTCACATGGATATAGTAAGTATCGCTTGGGCTGCTTTAATGGTAGTCTTTACATTTTCCCTTTCACTTGTAGTATGGGGAAGAAATGGACTCTAAAGGTTAATTAAGTTGGAGAATCAAACTGTATTTTTATATATGGTTCTTCAAAACGTTATTTACTATGTTAAATAAAACTATCGTTATTTTAAAAAATTATGATTCTAGTTTGGATTCAAATAGAATAATGTATTATATGAATAATACACTTTGAAACAAATAGTTCAATGATTCGATTCTCATGTTCATATTTTTTTTCTATTTCGATGAACCGACTCGACTCTTACCAAAACTCGATATGGATAATGAAGAAAGAGGGTCTTTCTTTTGATTTGTTTACCTTTTTTTGTTTCAAAGATCTGTTTTGTTATTTGTTATTAAAAAAATATGGTTGGTGGACAACTTCATTTCATATTACATGATTCGAGAGTTAACAGTGGAGTTTAGTCCCCTCTCTAAATAAATTTTTAAAAATTAACCAGCAACTCTTTGAATCGTTTGTCAACAGCCCAATCAATTCCTTCTTAATAATTGATTGTAATCTATACAAAATCGATGTAACAAATAATTATTACATATATGATATGAGATTTACATTATATACTACAGTAGAACTTTATACAAATAAAAAATTAAATATAGTATGGTAGAAAGAAGAAAGAAATATATGAATTCTTCTTTCTATCATACTGCCGAATATCATAAAATATCACGGATTCGAGTTCACCTTAGTTAAGTTCGAGACATTGGAACCATTTTTTTTATTCAATTCATAAGAAGTCAAGTTTTCTTCAAATTCATCATTTTGATAAATCATTTTGACTAGCCGTTTTTACGTAAAGGATAAGTAAAAAGGCAGTAGGAACTAAAATGAACAGTATAGTAGCAATAAATGCAAGAATGTTTACTTCCATAATTTCATAGTATTTTTTTACTTTTCAATAAATAACTCGGGATTGAATCCCATAGAAAAACCTGTCGGCCATAAATTCAATGGAATGAAAATACAAATTACATCTCGATGATATTGAATCGGATCAATATCATGAATAACAATATCTGAACTCTCAAATCGATTTTTCATATAGAATATATAGAATGTGAAATTAAAAAATATTTTTTCTTTGAATTAGTACTGTATTGGGACGCATATGTCAAAAGTTCGGGGTGGTATTTGAATGAAATAGAGTGCTCCAGATTCAAATTCAGTTATACAAAAGTCGGTAAAAGAGAAAGTGAAATCAGAACAGCACTTTATCAAGGTAACTATGTTCATGAATCGGATAATAAAAGAATTCCATTTTTATTTTATATGTGTTCGCACGAAACATATGAAATTTTTTTATAATTAATGGGTCGTCCGACCCAATCGAAAAAGTAAAACTCCTTTACGGGATCTTTTTGAATACTGAATATGATGATAATATTCCTGATCCACATATGACCCCCTACCATCAACGGTATTAGTTGAAAGAATAAAAATTGCCATATTTATTTGTTTTGTTTGATGAGAAAAACAAATAAATATTTCCCGTTGGAAACGAGAATGAGATTCTACTCCCCCTATTCGTCCCTTCCGACCACAGAAAATGGAAAGATTTATTTATTTTTATTCGTCGGGACTGACGGGGCTCGAACCCGCAGCTTCCGCCTTGACAGGGCGGTGCTCTAACCAGTTGAACTACAATCCCAAGATAAATATTCTTAATGATTTCACTTTAACTATTTCATTAGAATCACTGTGTTGTAATGTAAAAAAGAAGAAACACTACTATGTATATCCACGTAAATGCGCTTTAAGTTAATGATAGCGGCAGAGATAAATTTATTGGTAATCCTTTCATTACTGGTAATTAAAAATTATTTTTTTTTTTACTTTTTTCTTGTAGATCGAGTAAAAATGAAATATCTAAAAGGAGATAACGAAGAAATGTAACTCTTTTTTTTTATTCCTCTGTATCAAGGACATTTATAAAAGACAAACGAATTCTATTATCTCATGATGGATCAACGGATTGTTGGGCCGAGCCGGATTTGAACCAGCGTAGACATATTGCCAACGAATTTACAGTCCGCCCCCATTAACCACTCGGGCATCGACCCAGAAAAAATCCTTAGGCTTATTTATTCCACGATCAACTTTCTTTTTTGTAGTACCCTACCCCCAGGGGAAGTCGAATCCCCGCTGCCTCCTTGAAAGAGAGATGTCCTGAACCACTAGACGATGGGGGCATACCTACCCGACCTACGTCATACTACGTCATACTACGAACATACAGTTTTTTGAAATTATCAACGTACTGATACTGAAATGGTATGACTTGATCTAACGTATCTTTGCTGATTCCATA